CCTCATGGTGAGTTAGCCGCACCCACAAATGATATAAATACTACTGTTGCTTTAGCTTTACTGACGTCAGTAGCTTATTTCTATGCGGGTCTTACCAAAAAGGGATTAGGTTATTTCGGTAAATACATTCAACCAACTCCAATCCTTTTACCCATTAACATCTTAGAAGATTTCACAAAACCCTTATCGCTTAGTTTTCGACTTTTCGGAAATATATTAGCTGATGAATTAGTAGTTGTTGTTCTTGTTTCTTTAGTACCTTTAGTGGTTCCTATACCTGTCATGTTTCTTGGATTATTTACAAGTGGTATTCAAGCTCTTATTTTTGCAACTTTAGCTGCGGCTTATATAGGAGAATCCATGGAAGGTCATCATTGACTAGTTTTCGACATACTCTTTTTTAGCTTAGCTTAACTCAATGTATGCGCGTATCAAGGTAATCCACTTAGGGAAGATAAATATAGAAATAAGGTATAAATTAAGGTATATACGATCTAGAGTAAGTAATAGTAAAAAAGATATTACGATATTAAGATTAAGAAATTGTAGAATAAAGGAAAGAGATCTAAAAGATCTTTTTCCTAATCTAAGATATGAATGATATGAATAGTTAGTTTACGTTATGGGGGAAAGACATGTATATGTGATATTAGATATAATATAAGTATATATGAACTGAAGATATATCTTATTTTCCCTACTATGATGTGAATTTATATAGGGATTCCAACCAAAGTCCTTCTTTTTCGTCTTCGTCTGTAATTTTTAATTTAATATTGAATTGGATGAATTTAAATCACGAAAAAGAACAAAGAATTCAAAGAATGATTCGTAAGAAAGGAAAAAAGAAATAAATCGAAGAACAAAATTTGTACAGATTCACAAAGTTGATAGGAACTAATAAAAAAAAGAGATATCGATATATTTCTTATAATTCACGAATATTATTATTTCAATTCTGGTTTCTTAGTTACTTTGACTGGATAAATTTTATCCATGGAATAAATAAGTCATAATTCGTTGGTTGATTGTATCATTAACTATTTCTTTATTTTTTTGTTTTGGTGCGAGGAACTTATCATGAATCCACTGATTTCTGCCGCTTCCGTTATTGCTGCTGGATTGGCCGTTGGGCTTGCTTCTATTGGACCTGGAGTTGGTCAAGGTACTGCTGCGGGACAAGCTGTAGAAGGGATCGCGAGACAACCAGAGGCAGAGGGAAAAATACGAGGTACTTTATTGCTTAGTCTGGCTTTTATGGAAGCTTTAACAATTTATGGACTGGTTGTGGCATTAGCACTTTTATTTGCGAATCCCTTTGTTTAATCCTACAAACTAAAAATACATATAGTTTTTCGTTTTTTATTTCTTTGGATTTGCTGCTCTTGCTTTTTTTGAATTATATTCAGATTTCCATTTCTTATTCGTTCGGACAACAGCCCGTGTAAAGGACTGATTGGGGGAGGAGGATTTGGCACACCAATTCGCTTTCTTCCTTTACTCTCGTATTCCAATGGAACTTTTTTTAAGAAGTATTGCAACAAAGGAGATATTTCGAAACTCATATAACATAAGACCCGATACCTAATTCTAATAAGTATCATTCTTATTGGAAATTTCCAATTGAAAAAAAAAAATACATTATATATAAATCAATATTATTTTTTTCTCTATTTTATTTTAGTAGTATATTTTAGTAGTATTTATAAAAATAAATAATAAGAAAAATACTAGAATAAATAAAAAATATAGATAATTAGTCTTATCTATAAGAATACGAAAGAGGAGATCATATGAAAAATGTAACCGATTCTTTCCTTTCCTTGGGTTATTGGCCATCCGCCGGAAGTTTCGGGTTTAATACCGATATTTTTGCAACAAATCCAATAAATCTAAGTGTAGTGCTTGGTGTATTGATTTTTTTTGGAAAGGGAGTGTGTGCGAGTTGTTTATTTCAAGAATCGGCTGGATCTGACCAACTGCACTTTATTTTTTGGTATACCTAGGAAAGAAAAGGTGCATTATTCCGCGAATTACTTCTGAATAAATTACGAAATCATATTTAAGAACCATAGCATTTCGTGAGTCATTGGTAAATCCACTTTGATTCTCTATCAACCAATAATGTGGGACCATTAACAGGGTTAAAGCTAAAACGTTTGAAGTTCAGATATAAGCATGGTACTCTTTCTACTACTATCTTAATACATAAAAGGTTTCAAAACAAAGAGTTGGAATTTTTTTTTTTCGATATAAAACACTCATGTCGAGAAAAAACTGATTTGAACCTTTTATTTGATTGGAAAAAATTATAAATAAAGGGTATTCCACTTTTTTTTATCTTTTTTATCCAACGCTAAATTGATGACCTACGTATAAAGTAAGAGAAATTCTTTGGATTTGAAGAAAAAAAAGAAACAACTTTGCTGACAATTTTTTGTTTGGTCAGAAGAGTCCTCCGAATATTATTTTCTTGGATTAGTGATCAGTTTTGATATTT